TTTTCTAATTTTTTATTCTTACCTATTCTGCTAAATATTCCAAATATTCAAATCAAGAAGTTACAATTGGTCAAATCATATGAAAGAAAAAGATTAATTACTAGTCTCTGAAAATTCAATTCAAATTAGCCGTATTTTTACCGAGTTTGACCAGTTAATAGAAAAAAAGCATATTCTTCTTCTTTTTTATATTTTTAGTAATATTTTATGTCATTTTCACATATCTTTAACCTATCTATTTTTTTTTTCTTTTTATTTTATAACAAAATCAAATATTTTCTAAAAAAGAAATTCCTAATGAATAGGAAAGTACGGATTCATTTTGAATAATAGATGTCTTTCACATCCAGCTATAACAATGAGTAATCTCTTAATTTTTATTTAAATGGCAGTTCCAAAAAAACGTACTTCTGCATCAAAAAAGCGTATTCGTAAAAATATTTGGAAAAGGAAAGGATATGGGACAGCGTTAAAAGCATTTTCCTTAGGGAAATCTCTTTCTACCGGGAATTCAAAAAGTTTTTTTGTGCGAAAAAAAAAAATAAGTAATAAAACGTTGGAATAATCTGAATCGACTTGACTCAAAAAATTGACTCATTTCGAAAATCAAATTAATGAATTCCATTACCTATTGAGTTAATCAATATGAAATGGAATTCGCTCCGCTCTTAGAATATGTAGAATAAGAATTCTTCTGTTTACCTTACTCAATTCAATTCAAAAAAAAAATACTTTCTTTTTGTTGACAAAAGAATAAACAAAAGATACTCAAATTTCTTTTTAGTATATTTTCTCATTTCCAAGGCGGGGAGTCTTATTTTCCGCATCTCCCTATTTGTTACAATAATACAACTTTTTATTTTTTCTCTATATCCACTTTTTCTCTCTATCTATAGAAGAGCAAATAGAAAATCTTGAATCTTTAGTTACTAAAATCATTGAAACTAATTGATTAAAATTTTAAACCCTTTTGTGTAACTTTCTGACTTTTTGATTTTCTCTGAATTCCTATATACACCCCCATATATCTCTCGCGATCAACCCAATGAAGAAAATCAAAAACACTTAGTGAAAATAGTCTGGATAAATAATGTATCAATTTTGAGTGATCCAAAATAGGTTTTTTTCTTTTGGATTCATTAAGAAAATGGATTTTTTTGAGTTCTATCCTATTAATTGATAATAAAACTATCTAGTTTTAAAGAGTTCAAGTTGAGGAGAGTATAAAATACACGAAAATCTTAAGAAAACTAAGGCCCTAAACTAAAATAATGAACCTTTAAATACCTATTTGAACTAATTTTTATTCATCCATTTGAATCTTTCCTAAAAAATATTGCAACCAATTGAATTCTTAAATCTAGACGATTGCTTATTCATAGGCTATTATGAGTTCAAGACAAGCCGCTATGGTGAAATTGGTAGACACGCTGCTCTTAGGAAGCAGTGCTAGAGCATCTCGGTTCGAGTCCGAGTGGCGGCATGCCATCTTCTAAAAAAACTAAATAGCTCCTATAATGAATTCAATTCCTGATTTCTTGTAATTAAAGAACTCCTACTTTTTAAGATTTTTATGATATTTTCAACCTTAGAGCATATATTAACTCATATTTCTTTTTCGATCGTTTCAATTGTAATTACAATTCATTTGATAACCTTTTTAGTCGATGAAATCATAAAACTCTACGATTCATCAGAAAAGGGCATGATAATGACTTTTTTCTGTATAACAGGATTATTAGTTACTCGTTGGATTTATTCGGGACATTTTCCACTAAGTAATTTATATGAATCATTAATCTTCCTTTCATGGAGTTTCTCCCTTATTCATATAGTTCCGTATTTAAAAAAAAATAAAAATTTTTTAAGCGCAATAATCGGCCCAAGTGCTATTTTTACCCAAGGCTTTGCTACTTCAGGTCTTTTAACTGAAATACACGAATCTGAAATATTAGTACCCGCTCTTCAATCCGAGTGGTTAATAATGCACGTAAGTATGATGATATTGGGCTATGCAGCCCTTTTATGTGGATCATTATTATCAGTAGCACTTCTAGTCATTGCAGTTAGAAAAAACAGAAAGTTTTTTTTTACAAGTAATCATTTATTAAATTTAAATGGGTCATTTTTCTTTGGTGAAATCGAATACATGAATGAAAGAAGCAATATTTTACAAAATACTTCTTTTTTTTCTCCGAAGAATTATTACAGGTCGCAATTTATTCAACAATTGGATTATTGGAGTTATCGGGTTATTAGTCTAGGATTTATCTTTTTAACCACAGGGATACTTTCTGGAGCAGTATGGGCTAACGAAGCATGGGGATCATATTGGAGTTGGGACCCAAAGGAAACTTGGGCATTTATTACTTGGATCGTATTCGCGATTTATTTACATATTCGAACCAATATAAAATGGAAGGGTATAAATTCCGCAATTGTGGCGTCTATTGGCTTTCTTATAATTTGGATATGCTATTTTGGGGTCAATCTATTAGGA